CCTCTTATTTTCATAATTAATAGATCTATAAGATAAAAGATTATATCTATAGTATTTTTGAAAATTCTCATTTTGATTTGGTAATGAATATACTTCGTAATCGTTTTGTTTTTTGTAATGAATTAATAGGTCTTTTTCATATGAATTCTCTTTGTTTAAATCTTGATTTTGAATTGTACGACATTTATTGATTCTATTTTTCCATTTTGCTGCTATTAATCTAGACCATCTAATCTGAGATAAATGGTATTGATAATGACCTCTTAACCAGTTTTTCCATTGATTTATTCCAGAATTCCGAAGTTTCTTATGTCTTAATTCATAATGAATTATTCCTTGTTTTCCAAAATAATCTTTTATTGAAGTCTTAAGAAAAAAAGACGTTCCGTGATATTGAAGAATAGATCTTAACTTATACAAGTTAAGAACTTGTGTTTGTGATATTTTGTAAAATACATATGCTTGTGACAAGGAGGATAAGTCAAAAAAATTCTGTGAATTCTTATTACTAATATTATAAAGTGACTTTTTTATAGTCGAAATAAAATTCATTTTATTTTGATTTGTTTTATTAATTCTTTTTTTATTTTTTTTATTATTGTAAATGGATTTATCAATCATTTTTTTTGTTGATTCAACAAAAAGTTGTATATTAATTCTGGGAATATTAATAATAGATAGAAGGATATCTGCGTATATCCTTTCAGTGAAAAATTTTATAAAATAATGTAATTTATGGATTAATCGAGTATTTCTTCTTTTTAATATTTGCCAATTTGGTGATTCGAATCTTTTAGCATTATAACTTGTTTTATTAGGACTATCATTTATTTCTGGAGTCACTTTTTTTTTATTTTTTGTAATTCTTTTTATTTGATTTCTGATTGTGCTTGTTCTATCAGTCAGATCTTTCATTTTTTTTTCTGTCAGTAAAAAATTTGTCCAATATGTAGATTGAATTCGACTAAAGGATTTATGAATTATATGATTGCGGGTTATAGAATCTTTTTTTTTTTTAGTTTCGCTTGATTTATATATTTCTCTCAATCTAAATAATAGAATTGGATTTACTTTTGAGAGTTCTTTTTTTATTTTTTTTAAAAACGGAATGCCCTTGATAATCCATTTTTTTGTTTTTTTTGAGATATTTAGAAATTTTGTTCTTTCTTTTAAAACTTTTAGAAATATAAAATACTTTTTTTTCAATTTTCCAATTTTTTTTTCGAGTTTCTTAAAAATGGGTTCAAAAAAGGAAGGCCGTTTTTGGGGAGAACCAAAAGGAAGTTCAGCTTCCATTCCCCAAACCGTTAAAAAAAAAAAATCATCTTTTTGTCCTTTCTTTTTGATTCGATCTATATGAGAGGACCGTGGCTTAGATCTGTGCCAGGGTTTCAGACAGAAAGGAAATAGCATCTTTATTTGAATACCGTCTATTAACCAATTTTTCGGAAATTCTGTTTCTGATAATTGAACACCATTATAGGTGCATTTAACATGCATTTCTTTATTCCATTCATTTAAATCCTCAGACCACTCAGGAAATTGTAATAATAGCATACGGCCAATATTTTTAGCTATTATCAATGACGGTAATATAATATATTTTCTAAGAATCGATTGAGTTATTAACATGGAACCTCTTATTACTTGAGCAAATGGAATGGTATCCCAGGCTTCTGCTACTTCTATCCGCGCTTTCTCTTTTCTTTTGTTCTCTTCTTTTTTGTCCTTTTCCTTTTTTTCCCTTTCTTTTATTTTTTCTTCTGTATAATCTGAAATTTTTAATTCTGTTCCCTTTCCTATACAATTTCTAAAAATGAGTTTTATCAGTTCGGAGATATCAAAAAAAAAAGGGTGTGATTTGTCTATTCTGTCCAAAAAAAGCGGAGAATGTGCATTTGCTTGAAAAAGTTCCCAAATAACTGTTTTACATCTTTGGGCTCGCATTGAACCTTTGATTATGTCTCGACGAAAATCAGATTGTTGCGAATATCGTATCAAAGCTACTTCGTCTCTTTTATTAGAATTATTAGTATCCTTATTATTAGGATCGGTATTTCCCCGGTTATCAGTAAAAATCACTACACGTTTGGCTTTTCTTGAACGAATCTGATAATCTATTGGTACTTCTTCTTCACTTTCTCCTTCCTGTTGTTCTAATTCGTTGATTAATTTGTATGACCATCGAGGGACTTTTTTACTGATTTCTTTTATTCCAATAGATTTTTTTTTTTTTTTTTGATCATTAAGATCACTTCTAATTGCATTGAATAAAAATTTTGTTTTATTTTCGGAATCCATTCTTCCTTGTTCTGAAAATAAAGAAGATCCTTTCAAATTCAAATTTGATTTAAGTTCACTGATTAAAGTCAAGAAATAACTCATTTTTGTTGATAATGGGTTGTTATCAAATATATCTGTTTTATCTTTAAATTCTCGAGAATCAGTATCAGTAAGAAAGATAGTATGAATCTTATTTTTTTCTATGAAATTTTCTATT